CACGTCATAAAAGGCAGTGTGATAAAGCATCAATATTGATAATCAATACTGATAAGATAATTAGAAATATAAGAATTTGTAAATGAAATAATATTAAATAGAATAAAATAATAAAGAGCCTTCGGGGTAATAAAAACTGAGGAAATTGACTCGGGAACGAATTTTGTTGGAAGCTCCATTGCAAAGTTCAGACCTAACCATTAATGGAGAAGCTATGGGAACGACGGAACCTGTGACTGCATAGGATTCTATTGAAAACGAATCCTAATAATTCATTGGGTGGGATGGCGGAACGGACCAAGAAAAAATTGATTTATTCTGAGAGGTCATGAATTGAACCTACGAATGAAACAGGAAAGAGTAAATATTCGCCCGCGAAACCTCTATTTATTGGATTACAATCTTTTGTCGTAATTCGATAGAGGTCAAAAAAAAAAGGAAAGGATTCGTTATGTTATAAAAATAAAAAAGAGAAACATTACATTATCTATAAAGATACATAAATGTACACACACGTCTAGCTATATTGTATATCTTGTATCTACATCTTCCTTCCTATGTAAGAAATTAAATATCAATAAAAGCCATTACTTGGTGTATTATCTATTAATGTGTACCTATTAATGTGTACCTATTAATGTGTATCTATTAATGTGTATCTATAATATTATTGAATTTGAATCCTTTCATTTATTGAATTTGAATCCTTTCATTCGCGAGGAGCTGGATGAGAAGAAACTCTCATGTCCGGTTCTGCAGTAGAGATGGAATTAAGAAACAACCATCGACTATAACCCCAAAAGAACCAGATTTCGTAAACAACATAGAGGAAGAATGAAAGGAATATCTTGTCGAGGCAATCATATTTGTTTCGGCAGATACGCTCTTCAGGCACTTGAACCTGCTTGGATTACAGCTAGACAAATAGAAGCAGGGCGAAGAGCAATGACACGATATGCGCGTCGTGGTGGAAAAATATGGGTACGTATATTTCCCGACAAACCTGTTACAGTAAGACCCGCGGAAACACGTATGGGTTCGGGGAAGGGATCCCCTGAATATTGGGTATCCGTTGTTAAACGGGGTCGAATACTTTATGAAATGGGTGGAGTATCAGAAACTGTAGCTAAAGCAGCTATTGAGATAGCTGCGCGCAAAATGCCTATACGAACTCAATTTCTTATTTCAGGATAGAGATGTAGAACTAAACAAAAAGGGGTATTGGGGATGAAAAAACAACCGCAGGTTTATTTATTTCTGGACGGACAATATTTCTTTTTTTTCTTTCATACTTTTGCATTGAAATAACAGATTGAAATAAAAATGATATGATTCAACCTCAGACCCTTTTGAATGTAGCGGATAACAGCGGAGCTCGAAAATTGATGTGTATTCGAATCATAGGAGCTGGTAATCACCGATATGCTCATATTGGTGATGTTATTGTTGCTGTAATCAAAGAAGCAGTTCCCAATATGTCTCTAGAAAGATCAGAAGTAATTAGAGCTGTAATTGTACGTACATGTAAAGAACTCAAACGTGAAAACGGTATGATAATACGATATGACGACAATGCTGCAGTTGTCATTGATCAAGAAGGAAATCCAAAAGGAACTCGAGTTTTTGGTGCGATCACTCGAGAATTGAGACAGTTGAATTTTACTAAAATAGTTTCATTAGCTCCCGAAGTATTATAAATAGTAGTAGATGAGACTATGATATAGTAGGGTATCTGAAATAGATCAAATAGATCAAATTAGTAGATTGTGTCTCACGTATATACTTTATAAAAAAAAAGAAAAAAAAAAAAGGAAACATGTTGATTATATCAAAATTAGGAGGAACCTAGAATTCTAGTTCGTCATGGGTAGGGACACTATTGCCGATCTAATAACTTCTATAAGAAATGCTGACATGGATAAAAAAGGAAGGGTTCGAATAGCATCTACAAATAGCACCGAAAACCTTGTTAAAATACTTCTACGAGAAGGTTTTATTGAAAACGTTCGGAAACATCAGGAGAGTAACAAATATTTCTTGGTTTCAACTCTGCGACATAGAAAAACCAGAAAGGGAATATATAAAACTAGAACCATTTTAAAGCGTATCAGCCGACCCGGCTTACGAATTTATTCCAACTATCAACGAATTCCTAAGATTTTAGGTGGAATGGGAATTGTAATTCTTTCTACTTCTCGAGGTATAATAACAGATCGAGAAGCTCGACTAGAAAGAATTGGAGGAGAAATTTTGTGTTATATATGGTAATCTTACACCTCTGGTATCCGAATTTGATCTCTAACTTCCTATTTGTAAAATAGAGAGGAAAAGTGAGTTATATAACTCTTCCTCCATTAGTTGATACTTCAAGGAGGTTACCTGGAATGAAAGAACAAAAATTGATTCATGAGGGTTTAATTACTGAATCACTTCCCAACGGTATGTTCCGGGTCCGTTTAGATAATGAAGATCTAATTCTAGGATATGTTTCGGGGAGGAT